GTGGGCGCAGTACAAATAATCTATGCAGCTTCAACATCTCTTGGTCAACGAAATTTAAAAAAAAGAATAGCCTATTCCTCTGTATCTCATATGGGTTTTATAATTATAGGAATTGGTTCTATCACAGATATGGGACTCAACGGAGCCCTTTTACAAATAATCTCTCATGGATTTATCGGTGCTGCGCTTTTTTTCTTGGCTGGAACAACTTATGATAGAATACGTCTTCTTTATCTTGACGAAATGGGTGGAATAGCTATCCCAATGCCAAAAATGTTCACGATATTCAGTAGCTTTTCGATGGCCTCCCTCGCATTACCAGGTATGAGTGGTTTTGTTGCCGAATTAATAGTCTTTTTTGGACTAATTACTAGTCCAAAATTTCTTTTAATGACAAAAATCCTAATTACTTTTGTAATGGCAATTGGAATTATATTAACCCCTATTTATTTATTATCTATGTTACGCCAGATGTTCTATGGATACAAGATATTTAATGGCCCAAACTTTTCTTTTTTTGATTCTGGGCCGCGAGAGTTATTTCTTTCGATCTCCTTTTTTTTACCCGTACTAGGTATTGGTATGTACCCCGATTTCGTTCTTTCACTATCAGTTGAAAAGGTTGAAGTTATCCTATCTAATTCTTTTTTTAGATAGTTTTTTTATAAATAAAAAAATGAAAAAAATCTTATCATTTATAAAAAGGTTCGTTGTACAATGACAAAAAGAACGCTTTTTCTTCTCTTGTGTTAAGTAAAAAAACTTTGTGTGAACTAGGGAGAGCCTCGCGAATCAAAGTAACGGGTCTCTCCCTAGTTCACACAAAGTTTGATATGCGTTATATGCTTTTCTATTCCTATTGGTAAGTGGTAAGAACTCCTTTTTGAATTTAATTAGATGTTAATGTAAATGAACCATAACTATGTAATCCTATTCCTAATAGATTTACTCCAAAATAGCATATCCAAATTATAAGAAATCCAATAAACGCTACAATTGCTGAATTTGTACCCTTCAATTTTAGATTTGTTTGAGTATGTAAATAAATTGCAAATATGATCCAAGTAATAAAAGCCCAAGTTTCTTTTGGGTCCCAACTCCAATAGGACCCCCATGCTTCATTAGCCCATACTGCTCCAGAAAGAATTCCTATCGTTAAAAAGAGAAATCCTAGACTAATAACCCGATAACTCCAATAATCCAATTGTTGAATCAATTGCGATTTATAATAATTCCTTGGAGAAAAAAAAGAAGTTTTTTTTAAAATATTTTTTTCTTCATTCATGTATTCGACTTTATCAAGGAAAAATGACTTATTTAAATTTAATAAATGATTACTCGTAGAAAAAAATTTTCTATTTTTTCGAACTGTAATGACTAGAAGTGATACTGATAATAATGATCCACATAAAAGGGCCACATATCCCAATATCATCATACTTACGTGCATTATTAACCACTCGGATTGAAGAGCAGGTACTAATATAGTGGATTCGTGTATTTCAGTTAAAAGGCCTGAGGTAGCAAAGCCCTGGGAAAAAATAGCACTTGGACCTATTATTGTGCTTAGAATATTTTGATTTTTTTTGAAATACGGAACTATATAAATAAAGGAAAAACTCCATGAAAGAAAGATTAATGATTCATTTAAATCACTTAGTGGAAAATGTTTCGAATAAATCCAACGAGAAATTAATAATCCTGTTATACACAAAAAAGTCGTTATCATGCCCTTTTCGGATGAATCATATAGTTTTACGATTTCATCGACAAAAAAGGTTATCAAATGAATTGTAATTAGAATTGAAACAGTCGAAAAAGAAATATGAGTTAATATATGCTCTAAAGTTGAAAATATCATAAAAAGAGTTCCTTAATTATAAAATCGAAATCGGCAATTGAATTCATTATTCATTATAGGATCTATTTTCTTTTTTTAGGAAATGACATGCCGCCACTCGGACTCGAACCGAGATGCTCTAGCACTGCTTCCTAAGAGCAGCGTGTCTACCAATTTCACCATAGCGGCTTGTCTTGACCTCATAATAGCCTATAAATAAGCAATCGTCTAGATTTAAGAATTCAATTGGGTGCAATATTTTCAGGAAAGATTCAAATCAATGAATAAAATCTGTTCAAATATGTCCTTGAACGTTCATTATTTTAGTTTAGGGTTTTAGTTTTATTGTGTATTTGAGAATCTTCTTTACTTGAATTCTTGTAAAACCAAAAAGTCTTACTATCAATTAAGGGATAGAACCTTTCCTCTAAAAAACATTTTTTAAATTAAATGTTTTTGATTTATTTAATTTAAAAAAGTACAACCAAAAAATAAGTTTTATCAATGAACAAAAAACCTATTTTAGATTATTCAAAATTCACACATATTTATCCATAAAATTTACACTAAGTGTTTTTGCGTGAATTGATGGCCAGAGATATATGGGCTCTATTCTATATAAGAATTTACAGAAAATCCAAAAGAAAAGTAAGAAAGTTGTGCAAAAAAAAATCTTTTATAGTACAAATAAGTTGCTGGGGGAAATAAGACTCCTATTCTGGAAAGAAAATATATTAAAAAGAAAGTGAGTATCTTGTGTTTTTTTGTTAAAAAAAAAAAGACTTTGTTTAAATTCGGTTTAAAGTAAAAGTAAAACAGAAGAATTCCATTTCCTATGAATTAATTCAACAGGAAATGGAATTTGAGAATTGTCTTTTTGAAACGGAAGAATTTAATTTTTAAGTCAGGTCAATTTAAATTTTTATAAGGTGTTCTGTTTTATTTCTTAATAACTTATTTTTTTATTTTATTTGTTTGTCGCACAAAAAAACTTTTTGAAATCCCGGTAGAAAGAGATTTCCCTAAAGAAAACGCTTTTAACGCTGACCAATAGCCTTTCCTTTTCCAAAAATTTTTACGAATACGCTTTTTTGATGCAGAAGTACGTTTTTTTGGAACTGCCATTTAAATAAAAATGAAGAGATTACTCATTGGTATAGCTGGATGTGAAAGACATCTATTGTTTAAAAAAACTGCGCTTTTCTAGATAATTTTTTTTCTAAAATTCTAAAAGAATGGAATATGAACGATATGGTAAAATTGCATAAAATTTTTCTAAAAAATAAAAAACAAGAAGAATATTTTTAGTAACTTGTCAAAATTTGACTTGCATTTTCAAATTCGAAGGAGACTCATAATTAATCTTTGTCTTTTATATGATTTGACCAATTGTAACTTCTTGATTTGAATATTTGAAATATTTAGAAGAAATTCAGAAAGAGAAAGAATAAGTAAAAAGAAAGAAAAATTTTTCTTTTTTATATTTAAGTTAGGTTAAGCTTAGTGCATATTTTCATTTTTTTATTGACTCCTTTCAAAAGAAGTAAGGTCCGATAAATCGGAAAAATTTAATTACGAATTTCAATTTTTTTATGCAACAGACATATCAATATGGGTGGATTTTACCTTTTGTTCCACTTCCAATTCCTATGTTAATAGGAGTGGGACTTCTTCTTTTTCCGACAGCAACGAAAAATCTTCGTCGTATGTGGGCTTTTCCAAGTATCTTATTGTTAAGTATAGTCATGATTTTTTCAATTAATCTGTCTATTCAGCAAATAAATAGCAGTTCTATCCACCAATATGTATGGTCTTGGACACTCGATAATGATTTTTCTTTAGAATTTGGCTGCTTGATCGATCCACTTACTTCTATTATGTCAATGTTAATCACTACTGTTGGAATCATGGTTCTTATTTATAGTGATAATTATATGGCTCACGATCAAGGATACTTGAGATTTTTTGCTTATATGAGTTTTTTCAGTACTTCCATGTTGGGATTAGTTACTAGTTCAAATTTGATACAAATTTATTTTTTTTGGGAATTAGTTGGAATGTGTTCCTATCTATTAATAGGGTTTTGGTTTACGCGACCTCCTGCAGCAAATGCTTGTCAAAAAGCATTTGTAACTAATCGGGTAGGGGATTTTGGTTTATTATTAGGAATTTTAGGGTTTTATTGTATAACAGGTAGTTTTGAATTTCAGGATTTATTCGAAATACTCAATAACTTGATTTATAATAATGAAGTCAACTTTTCCTTTGTTATTTTGTGTGCTGCTTTATTATTTACCGGTGCAGTTGCTAAATCTGCACAATTTCCCCTTCATGTGTGGTTACCCGATGCTATGGAGGGACCCACTCCTATTTCGGCTCTTATACACGCTGCTACTATGGTAGCAGCGGGGATCTTTCTTGTAGCTCGCCTTCTCCCTCTTTTCATGGTTATACCCTATATAATGAATTTAATCTCGTTGATAGGCATAATCACATTATTATTAGGAGCTACTTTAGCTCTTGCTCAAAAAGACATTAAAAGGGGTTTAGCCTATTCGACAATGTCTCAATTGGGTTATATGATGTTAGCTCTAGGAATGGGGTCTTATCGAAGTGCTTTATTTCATTTGATTACTCATGCTTATTCCAAAGCATTATTATTTTTAGGGTCTGGGTCCATTATTCATTCAATGGAAACTGTTGTTGGCTATTCTCCGGATAAAAGTCAGAATATGGTTTTTATGGGTGGTTTAACAAAACATGTACCGATTACTAAAACCTCTTTTTTATTAGGTACACTTTCTCTTTGTGGTATTCCGCCTCTTGCTTGTTTTTGGTCAAAAGATGAAATTCTTAATGATAGTTGGTTGTATTCGCCAATTTTCGCAATAATAGCTTGGGCTACCGCAGGATTAACCGCATTTTATATGTTTCGCATCTATTTACTTACGTTTGAAGGTCATTTAAATGTTCATTTTCAAAATTATAGTGGCAATCAAAATACTTCTTTCTATTCCATATCTCTATGGGGTAAGGGGTCTTCAAAAGGAATTAACAAGAATTTTAGTTTATTAAGAATGAATAATAATGAAAGTTCTTCTTTTTTTTCGAAAAAGACATATCGAAGTCATGAGAATGTAAGAAAAAAGGGGGGAGAACA